ATATATATATATATATATTTAAGATTATTAAACTTGAAAAAAAATAAATTTATATTAAGATTAAATAAAGATTAATTTAAATTCCAAATTTAGATTGATTATTATTAAGAATACATTAGTTAAATTTTTTAATAATTATTTCTTAGTAATTATTATATAAGTATATTAAAAATTAATTTTATTTATAATTATTTAATTTAATTAATTTGAAAATTATATATATACAATTTAAAATAGAATAGAACAATTTTTATTATTTTTTAATTAATTAATTATATATATCAAAATGATAGATATATAGGTTCCTTTAAAATGAAATGCAAGGGGTTAGATCGTCTATGTACTGTCTTCGAGCGTGCCATCTCTTTAGCGTGGTTTAAAATTAATCGGACGAGGAACTAATGTCTGACAGAACCTGAATTTGACTTAGGGAGGCTTTAAAGAGAGATATAACATTGAGGTGTGCTTATGATTCAACTGTGTTTATATATCGGAATCATTGATATGTTATGGCTCTTTGAATAAGTTATTGAATTTTAAATATATGCTCGTTAAAGACTTATAAAATAATTAAAAATTAATATATATATATATATATATATATAATTAATAAATTAATAAAATTTATAATAATTATATTAAAGTTTGATTTTAGCTTTAATATTTACTTTAAGATTTTTTTTAATGGAAATTTTTGTGTGGTTTAAAAAGATTTTTAAAAAATTTTTTGATTAGGGTTCAGTTTATAAAATTATTAATTAAAGAAATTTAGATTTATAAATTTTAATAATATGGGTTAAAATTGTGCCAGCAACTGCGGTTATACAATTTATGTAAGTAAATAAGATTTAAGTATAAATTTATTTTAAATAAAATATTATATAATTAAATAATAATAAATTAAGTGAAATTTTTTTTTATAAGAAAATATATTTTAACTTAAATAATTTTATGAAATTTTAAAAATAAACTAGGATTAGATACCCTATTATTTAAAATTTAAAGTAAAAATTTAAAAGATTAATAGTTAAGTTCTTTAAATTTAAAAAAATTGGCGGTGTTTAAAACTAATTAGGGGAACTTGTTTTTTAAATGATAATCCGCATGATACCTTACTTTAATTAATTTAATTTATTTACTGCCGTTATCAGATTATTTTTTAAAAAGTTAAATTTTCTTAATTATTTAAAATTAAAAATAATTATTTCAGGTCATGGTGTAGTTTATGTTAAAGTAAAAATGAGTTACAATAAAATTTATTTATTTATGGATATTTTATTGAAATATAAAATTGAAAGTGGACTTAATAGTAAATTAAAATATTACATTTATTTGAATTTAGAATTAAATGTGTACATATTGCCCGTCGCTCTCGTTTTAAGATGAGATAAGTCGTAACATAGTAGAGGTACTGGAAAGTGTTTCTAGAATTTTCAAATTAATCTAAAGAGAAATTTATTTTTACAAAATTATTTAATGTTGTGCAATTCAACTTAATTTGAATTTATTTAATTATTAATTTAGTTATTGTAAATTATTGAGTAATAAAATTATTTTTAAAAATTGAATTAGTTGTTTGAGTATTTTAATTAGAATAAATTAGTTTAAATTATAGTTCAATAGTATTGTAAACAAAATTTGAAATATATTGAAAAATTTTAAATTTAAAAAAGAAAAATTAATTTTTTGTACCTTGTGTATCAGGGTTTATTAAATAAAAAATATTAATATTTATTTTTCTCGAATTTAAAAGAGTTATTTATTTATGAAATTTAATGTAGCAAAATTATTTTTAATAAATTTATAGTAATGAAATGTTAATCGTTTTTAAAGATTTCTAGTTTTTTAATAAATAAATTTAATTTAAATTTTAATTTCTAATACTTTTTTTAAAAAAATTATATTAAATTAAAATTAATATTTTAAGGGATAAGCTTTAAAATAAATTTTTAAAATTTGAATGATATATTTTATTTAAATAGGGTTAGAAATATCTTTTTTTTAAAAAATGTTATAATTTAATTTAAAATTAATTTAATTTTTTTTTATTTAATAATTTATTAAAATAACTTATTTAATTAATTAATTTTGTGAAATAATGATAAAATTAGTAAATAAAAATGTTTTGGTTATTTAAAAAATGAAAGGTTAAATAAAGGAATTCAGCAAAATTTTTTACTCACCTGTTTAACAAAAACATGTCTTTTTGAATATAATTTAAAGTCTGATCTGCCCAATGATTTAAAATTTAATGGCTGCGGTATCTTGACCGTGCAAAGGTAGCATAATAATTTGTCTTTTAATTGAAGGCTGGTATGAATGATTTGATGAAGTAAAAACTGTCTCTATAAAATTATTATTTAAATTTTATTTTTTAGTTAAAAAGCTAAAATTTAATTAAAGGACGAGAAGACCCTATAGAGTTTAATAATTAACTTTTATTTTTTTTTTTAATTTTTAATGAATTTAATATTTAATTATTTTATTGGGGTGATAGGAAAATTAAGTAAACTTTTTTAATTTTAAATACATTAATTTATGAATTTTTGATCTTTAAGTTAAGATTATTAGAATAAATTACCTTAGGGATAACAGCGTTATTTTTTTTAAAAGTTCATATTTATAATAAAGATTGCGACCTCGATGTTGGATTAAAATAAAATTTAGGCGCAAAAGCTTAAAGTTTAGGTCTGTTCGACCTTTAAAATTTTACATGATCTGAGTTCAAACCGGTGTAAGCCAGGTTGGTTTCTATCCTTAATTTTAAAATAAATTTTTAGTACGAAAGGACCAAATTTTAAAAATAATTTTTTTTTATTGTTTATTAATAAATTTTTCTATTTTGGCAGATTAGTGCGTTAAATTTAGAATTTAATTAAAAATAAAAATTTTTATTTAAATAGAAATTAATTTAAAAGAATTTTTTTTAAGATTTATTTCAATTATGATTTTATTAGTTAGAGTTATAGTAGGGGTTGCTTTTTTAACATTATTGGAACGTAAAATATTAGGGTATATTCAAATTCGTAAAGGTCCAAATAAAGTTTCTTTTATAGGGGTTTTACAACCTTTTTGTGATGTTATTAAATTATTTAGAAAAGAACAGATTTTTCCTTCTTTAAGAAATTATTTTATATTTTATTTTTCTCCTATTTTTAGATTATTTTTGATTTTAGTTTGTTGAATAATTTTTCCAATAATTTCTATAGTTTTTTCTTTTAACTTTAGGGTGTTATTTTTTTTATGTTGTGTAAGTATGGGGGTGTATGGGGTTATAATTGCTGGGTGATCATCTAATTCTAAATATTCCTTATTAGGGGGTATTCGTTCAATTGCACAAACTATTTCTTATGAGGTTAGTATAAGAATTATTTTTATATGTTTTATTTTTTTAATTGATAGATTTGATTTATTAAACTTTATTTATGTACAAAAAGTTTGATTCATTTTTATTAGTTTTCCTTTAGTTATAGTTTGGTTTATTATTATGTTAGCTGAAACAAATCGAACTCCTTTTGATTTTTCTGAGGGGGAATCTGAGTTAGTGTCAGGGTTTAATGTTGAGTATGGGAGAGGAGGATTTGCTTTAATTTTTATAGCAGAATATGCAAGAATTTTATTTATAAGTATGTTATTTAGTTTAATATTTTTAGGAGGGGATGTCTTTAGTTTAATATTTTATTTAAAGGTAACTTTTGTTAGAAGATTATTTATCTTAATTCGTGGTACTTTACCTCGACTTCGTTATGATAAATTAATAAATATAGCATGAAAAAGATTTTTACCTGTGTCTTTAAATTTTTTAATGTTCTTTATTGGGGTTAAGATGTTTTTATTAATTTTTTTTTGTTAATGTATTAAATAAGTAAATCAATAAAAGATTTAAACTTTTATAGTATGTTTTCAAAACATAAACTTATTCAAGTTCATTGATTTAATAATAATTTATTAAAATATTATTTTAATATAATATCTCATGTTTTTGTTAAAATTGGGTTAATTAAATAAAAAGAAAAGTATATAACTGTTAAAATTTGTCCTAAAATAATATATGGGGGGTCTACGGGACTTATTCCAATTCATGTTAATATAATTATTGTATTAATTAAAATTCAAAATAAAATTTGGTTAATTGGGTAAAATGTGGAACTTTTAAAATTTTTTATGTAGTAAAATGGTATAATTAAAAGGATTAAGATTGATAAAATTAAAGCAGTAACACCCCCAAGTTTATTAGGGATAGATCGTAAGATTGCATAAGCAAATAGAAAATATCATTCAGGTTTAATATGAGGGGGGGTGATTATAGGGTTAGCTGGTGTAAAATTATCAGGATCTCCTAATAAGTTTGGGGAAGTTAGGCTTAATATTAATAATATAAATAGTATTATTAAAAATCCTATCAAATCTTTGAATGTAAAGTAAGGGTGGAAAGGAATTTTATCAAGATTTCTATTTGTTCCTAAGGGGTTTCTTGATCCTGTTTGATGTAAATAAAATAAATGGATAATTACTATAGCTGAGACAATAAATGGAGTGATAAAATGGAAAGAGAAAAATCGTGTTAATGTTGTGTTATCTACAGAGAATCCTCCTCAAAGTCATTGTACTAAAGATGTTCCTAAGTAGGGGATAGCAGATATTAAGTTAGTAATGACTGTGGCCCCCCAAAAAGATATTTGACCTCAAGGTAAAACATATCCTAAGAAGGCGGTTGCTATAATTAATAATATAATAATTACTCCAATAATTCATGTAGTTTTGTAATGAAAAGATCCATGGTATATACCTCGTCCAATATGAATGTATAATGAGATAAAAAAAAATGATGCCCCATTTATATGAATATTTCGTATAATTCACCCATAATTAATATTTCGATAAATATTAATTACTCTAGAGAATGCTAAATCAATATTATTAGAATAATGTAATGAAAGAAAAATACCTGAGATTAGTTGGATTATTAAACATAGTCCTAATAAAGAACCGAAATTTCATAAAATATTAATATTTCTAGGGGTTGGTAAAGTAAAGACACTATTATTAATAATATAAAATAATTTATTTTTTAAACGTATTGGTAAATTCATTTATTTATTTATTTTTTCGAATAGGGCCTATATTAATGTTAATAATTTTTACAGCAATTATTAATGTTAATAATAGATAATTAATTAATATAAATATAGAAAAATTTGTTGGTTTATTATATAATTTATTTATAATTAATTTAATTAAAAAATTAGGGTTAAATTCTATATTTAAAAATGTTGTTCTTTCTATATTATTTGAAAGTAAATAATAATTATTATTAAATAGTAAAAATAAAATTAAAATAAGTGCAGAGCTTAAGTATATTAGGGGGGGATTAAAATTAATTTTTTGGTTAGGAATTAATCTATTGATATAAATAAATAAAATTAATATCCCTCCAATTAAAATAAGGAATAGAATGTAGGAAAATCATGGTGTTGAGTTTATTAGTGTAGTTGTTAAGGTAGTTAATAAAATTTGAATAATTAAGAATAAAAGTATTAGGAGGGGGGTATTTGATAAATAAATAAAAAAAGAATTTATTAATAAGAAAATAATTATAATTTTTATTATACAGAAATTTTTTAGTTAATAATTTAAATAATATATATATATATATATATGAATTAAATTTCTGAAGTTTTAAAAAAAGAATTTTTTTCATTGATTTACAATATCAATATTTTAAATTATAAACTATTAAAACAAATTTATCAGAAAGTAGTTTTATTTAAAAATATTAATATTGGGAATTAATGAAAAGAAAATTTCTTTTTTCTGAAGTTTTAAATAATTTTGGGGCATTTATATTTTAAAGTTATATTTATTTAGTTAAAACTTATTTATATAAATATTTTTATTATTATTATTTTTATTATTGGTTTAATAAGAATTAGTTTAAATCGTTTTCATTTATTTATAGTTTTGTTGTGTTTGGAGTTTTTTGTATTAATTTTGTTTATTTCTATAATTTTTTATTTAAATTTTTTTAGTAATGAAATATTTTTTAGAATATTTTTTTTAGTTTTTAGAGTTTGCGAAGGGGTATTAGGTATTTGTAATTTAATTTTATTAATTCGTATTCATGGGAATGATTATTTTTGTGTTTTAAATATTTTTTAATATGTTAAAGTTTTTATTTTCTTTAATTTTTATAATTCCTATAGTTTTTTTTAGAAAAAATTTTTGAGGAATACAATTTATTTTTGTCATGTTAAGAGGTTTAATAATATTTTTAGGTAGATTTAGGTTTGAATGAGTTCAGTTAAGTTCATTTTTAGGTTGTGATTTAATATCTTTTGGTTTAATTTTTTTAACTTTTTGAATTATTTTTTTGATGTTTTTAGCAAGACAAAAAATTTATAGTGAAAATTTATTTAGTACATATTTTATATTAGTAAATTTTTTATTAATATTTTTTTTATTTTTAACATTTAGTGTTACTAATTTATTTTTATTTTATTTATTTTTTGAGTGTAGGTTGATTCCTATTTTGTGTTTAATTTTAGGGTGAGGGTCTCAATTTGATCGGGTTCAATCAGCAATTTATTTGTTTTTCTATACTTTATTTGCTTCTTTACCATTTCTTTTTTGTTTAATTTATATTTTTTTAATAAAGTTTTCTTTAAATTTTTTGGTATTTTCTTTAAATATAAATTATACTTTTAATTTTTTTATTTATTTTTTTATAGTTTTAGCTTTTTTAGTTAAAATTCCTATATTTTTAGTTCATCTTTGGTTACCAAAAGCGCATGTTGAGGCTCCTATCGCAGGATCTATAATTTTAGCAGGGGTTACTTTAAAATTAGGAGGGTATGGTTTAATACGTAGGATAAATCTTTTATTTTTTTTGAATATTAAATTTAATTTTTTTTTTATTATTTTAAGGTTAGTAGGGGCTTTAGTAGTTAGGTTAATTTGTTTAGTTCAGGTTGACTTAAAATCATTAGTTGCATATTCTTCTGTTGTTCATATAGGATTATTATTAGGAGGGGTGTTTACTTTAACTAATTGAGGAGTTATAGGGGCTTATTTATTAATGATTTCACATGGGTTATGCTCTTCTGGTCTTTTTTGTCTTATTAATATTGTTTATGAACGGATAAGAAGACGTAGAATTATTATTAATAAAGGCTTAATTAATTTTATGCCTAGAATAACATTATGATGGTTTTTATTATGTTCTTCTAATATAGCAGCACCTCCTTCTTTAAATTTATTAGGTGAAATTTTTTTATTAAATAGGTTAGTTATATGGTTTAAAAATTTAAGTGTATTGTTATTTTTATTATCTTTTTTTAGTGCTGTTTATTCAATTTATTTATATTCATTTTCGCAACATGGGGCATTAAATTTAGGCTATTTTTCATTTTCTCAGCCTTCTTTACGAGAATATTTATTATTGGGGATACACTGGGTGCCGTTAAATTTATTAATTTTAAATTGTGAAATTTTTATTTTGGTATTAATTTAATTTAAGTAGTTTAATATAGAAAACTGTGATTTGTGGGGTCATAAATATAAATTTTTATCTTAAATTTATGAATTTATGTTTTATTTTAAGAGTAATTTTTTTTTTATTTAGTATATTTTTTTTATGATTAAATTTAGTGTATATAAATTTAATTTATTTTATTGAGTTTAATATTTTATCTATAAATTCTTGTTCAATTGTTATAACAATATATTTTGATTGAATAACATACATATTTTTGAGAGTAGTTTTTTTTATTTCTTCTTCAGTTATTTTTTATAGAAATTATTATATAATAAATGATTTAAGTATTAATCGTTTTATTTTAATAGTTTTTATATTTGTTTTTTCAATAATTTTATTAATTATTAGTCCTAATTTAATTAGAATTTTATTAGGATGAGATGGGTTAGGGTTAATTTCTTATTGTTTAGTTATTTACTATCAAAATATTAAATCTTTTAATGCGGGGATATTAACAATTTTAATAAATCGTGTAGGGGATGTAGCATTACTTATATCTATTGCTTGAATAATAAATTTTGGTAGGTGGAATTATATCTTTTTTTTAAGTTTTGTAACTGTAAATTTTAATAGTAGAATAATTTTATTTTTTATTTTATTAGCTTGTTTTACTAAAAGAGCTCAAATTCCTTTTTCTTCATGGTTACCAGCTGCTATGGCAGCTCCAACTCCTGTATCTTCATTAGTTCATTCTTCTACTTTAGTGACAGCCGGAGTTTATTTATTAATTCGATTTAAAAATTTATTTTTTGTTAATAATTCTTTAATTTTTTGGGGGGTTTTAATTTCTGTTTTAACAATATTAATATCTGGTGTAAATGCTAATTTTGAAATTGATTTAAAAAAAATTATTGCTTTATCAACTTTAAGTCAATTAGGCTTTATAATAAGAACTTTATTTTTAGGAGGGTTTAATTTAGCTTTCTTTCACTTATTAACACATGCTTTATTTAAAGCGTTATTATTTATATGTGCAGGGGCTATTATTCATAATTTTAATAATATACAAGATATTCGTTTAATAGGGTGTGTTAGTAAATATTCACCTTTTATAGCAGTATGTTTTATGTTTGCAAATTTTTCTTTATGTGGGTTTCCTTTTATAGTAGGGTTTTATTCGAAAGATTTAATTTTAGAATCAATATTATTTATAAATAATTTTAATATTCTATTAGTAGTTTTAATTTTTTTATCTACTTTATTAACTGTTTGTTATACTTTTCGTTTAATTTTATTTGTTATTTTAAATAATTATAATTTTTTTTCTTTAAATTTTTTAAATGATGATTCTTGAGGGTTAAATTTAAGTTTAATTATATTAATAATTATAATTATTTTTGGGGGAAGAAGGTTAAGTTGAATTATTTTTCCAATAACTAAAATAGTTTTTTTACCAGTTTATTTTAAAATTTTCCCTTTGGGTATAATTTGTTTAGGTATATTTATAAGAGGGGGTTTATTTTTTTTAAGGTTTAATTTAAAATTTAAAAAAAATATGTTAATAAATTTTTTTTCATTAATATGATTTTTACCTATTTTATCTACTTTAGTAATTAAAATTGGAGTTAAGTTAAGAAAAGGGTTTTATAAAATTGATCAAACTTGAATCGAATTTATAATTAGAGAGAAAATTGTAGATTTAATTAAATTTCAAGTGTGTAAAATTGATTTAATATTTTTTAGTTTTAATAAATTAATTAATTTATTTAGTATTTTAATATTTTTTTGAATTTTTTTTATTATTTGTTTAAATATCTTAAATTTTAAAGTATATTATTGAAGTTAATATTATGATTTGTTAAATCTTTAAACATAAATTTATTTAAAAAGAAAAATTTTCTTAATTTTACAATGAAAATGTAATGTTTTTTAAACTATTTAAATTTAAGAAATATAAACATTATTTAATTGTTTTTAAAAAAGTTAGAAGCTTTTTATTAAGAATATTTCTTTAATTAGAATTATTTAAATTCAATTTTATTATTAACAATAATATACCTCTTTTTGGTTTTAATTAAAAGTTAGAGTTTTAAATAAACTAAAATTTCAGGTCGAAACTGAATACAAATTTTTGTTTCAAACTTTAAGAAAAATTAATTTTTAATAATTTTTGACTGCAAATCAAATGTTATAATTTAACTATATTCCTAAAATTTAATTTAATCAGTCTAATGCTCCAAATTTTCATTCATATAATACTCCTAAAATTAAAATTAGAGTAAAGTATGTGACTAAAGTAAATCAAATTTTTAAGTTTGATGAATTTAAAGTTAGAATGAGGGGAAGTAGGAGAGTAATTTCTACATCAAAAATTAAGAAAATGATAGCGATTAAAAAAAATTGGATTGAGAAAGTGTTACGGTAGTTGTTTTTGGGGTTAAATCCACATTCAAATGGTGAAATTTTTTCTTTATCAGAAATTGATTTTTTTGATAGAATTGATGAAATAAGTATAATTAATATTGAAATTATTATAATGATATTAATTAACAAAACAAATAGTTTAATTATTTATACTAAGTTAATAGATTTTTTGATTGGAAATCAATTATATTATATTATATTATATAAATTATTTATTTCCTCATCAATAAATTGATAAGTATAAAAATAATCAAACAACATCTACAAAATGTCAGTATCATGCTGCAGCTTCAAAACCAAAATGATGAGTAGTTGAAAAATGGTTATTTTTAATTCGAAAAAAATTAATTATTAAAAAAGTTGTTCCAATTAAAACATGAATTCCGTGGAATCCAGTTGTGATGAAAAAAGTTGAACCGTAGATTGAGTCAGCGATTGTAAATGGAGCTATTTTATATTCATAAGCTTGTAATAAAGAAAATAAAACTCCTAAAGTAATAGTTAATATTAATCTCTTTAAAGCTTCTTTTTTGTCATTATTTAAAATTCTATGGTGAGTTACGGTAATTGTTACCCCTGACGAAATAAGAATTAAAGTATTTAATAAAGGAATTCTTATTGGATTAAAAGTAGTGATTCCTTTAGGGGGTCAATTCCTTCCAATTTCAACAGAGGGTGAAAGAGAGGAATGAAAAAATGTTCAAAAAAAAGAAATAAAAAAAAATACTTCTGATGTAATAAATAAAATTATTCCTAATCGTATATTTTTTGTTACTTTATTTGTATGAAATCCTTGAAAAGTACTTTCTCGAATGACATCACGTCATCATTGAATTATAATTAATGAAATTATGGTTAATCCTATTATGAATAAATCTCTTGAATTTTGGTGGAATCATTTAATTGAGCCAGACATTAAAATTATTACTCTTAAAGCTCCAAGAATTGGTCAAGGACTAACATCAACTATATGAAATGGATGATTTTTATTTAACATTAATTTACTTCTCTAGAGTATAATGTTCTTAAAATAGTAAAAACATAAGATTGGATAATTGCTACAGCTGATTCTAGGGTTAGTAAAAAAAATTGAATAAAAATTAAAAATCTCACTCCCTTTAAACTTAACATTCTTCCATTTCTTCTTAATAGAGATATAAGTAGATGGCCTGCAATTATATTAGCAGTTAATCGTACAGATAATGTTACTCTTCGAATAATATTTCTAGTTGTTTCAATTAATACTATAAATGGTATTAATAAGAATGGAGTACTTTGTGGAATTAAATGAGAAAATATATGGTTTGTGTTTTTGATTCATCCATATAATATTAACCCTAATCACAAAGGCAAAGCTATCATTATAGAAATTCCTAAATGTCTTGTTCTAGTAAAAATAAAAGGGAAAAGCCCTAAGAAGTTATTAAATAAAATATATAAGAAAAAAGTTAAAAATAGTAATGTTATTCCTTTTGATTTTTTATTTTCTAATAAAGTATTTATTTCAAAATGTATGGTGTTAAAAATTTTTATTCATAGAATTATTAAACGTGAAGGGGCAAGTCAAAATGTTTGTGGAATAAATAGAAGTCCGAGTATTGTTCTTACTCAGTTTAAATTTCAGTTTATTACACTTGATATAGGGTCAAAAATAGAAAAAGTTGAGTTTATCATTTTCAAGAATAAAGTAAACGATTATTTAACTTAATTTTGGGGGGAGTGATTTTTATTTTAGGAAGTAGAGTAAAGTAATTTATAATTAAAGTTAAAAGAAGAATTGTAAAGAAGAAGAAAAAAAGAGAGAGTCAATTTATTGGAAATATTTGAGGTATTAAAGAGTATTAATTATAAATAATATTTTTTATATGACATATAAATGTTTTTATTAAAACTAATTCTTTTTATTAAAAATAATTAAGTAATAATTTAAATTTCATTTATTAAAAATTTTTTCATTAAAAATAAAGTGCTAATTTTATTATATTATGATTTAAGAGATCATTGCTTGCATTTCAGCCATTTAATGTAGAATAAATTAATTCATTTAATAAAAAATATTATAGGGATACTTTCAATTACAATAGGTATAAATCTGTGATTTGCTCCACAAATTTCTGAACATTGACCAAAATATAGACCTGGTCGTTTAATTATTAATCCGGTTTGATTAAGTCGTCCTGGAACTGCATCAATTTTTTTTCCTAAAGATGGTATTGTTCATGAGTGAATAACATCTGTAGATGAAATTAATAATCGTAGTTGTGTATTTAAGGGTAAAATTATATTGTTATCAACATCTAATAAACGAAAAGAATTTAATTTTAAATTGTTTTTTGTTACTATGTATGAATCAAACTCAATATTTAAAAAATCAGTATATTCATATCTTCAGTATCATTGATGGCCAATTGCTTTAATAGTTAATAATGGGTCATTAATTTCATCTAAAAGGTATAATAAATGAATAGATGGTAGAGCAATAAAAATTAATAAAAATGTAGGGGAAATTGTTCATATAATTTCTAAATTTTGATGATTTAATATATTTCGATTAATTATTTTATTAGATAATATATTAAATAAAAGGTATAAAATTGATATTGTGATTAAAATTAAAATAATTATAGCATGATCATGGAAGAATATTAATTGTTCTATAGAAGGTGATCTTGCGTCTTGGAATGAAAAATTTATTCATGTATTCATATTCTAAAAAAAGAATGAATCTTTATAAATGGGGTTTAAATCCATTGCACTAATCTGCCATAATAGAATTTATTTGAGGTTAATGGTAATTCTTCGTATCTGTGGTCGGATGGGGGTAATTTTTGTGTTCATTCAATTGATGTTAATATATGAGGTGAAAAAATAATTTGTCGATTTCTTGATAATCTTTCTCAAGTAATAAAAATTATTAATAGAATTCTTACAAAAGAAATTAATGATCCGATAGATGATACAACATTTCATGTAAGAAATGCATCAGGGTAATCTGAGTATCGTCGAGGTATTCCACTCAATCCTAAGAAATGTTGAGGGAAAAATGTTGTATTAACACCAATAAATATTATTAAGAATTGAATTTTTAATCAATAAGGGTTTATTGTTAAACCTGTAAATAATGGGTATCATGTGATAAATCCTGCTATAATTCCAAATACGGCTCCTATAGATAATACATAATGGAAATGAGCTACAACATAATATGTATCATGTAAAATAATATCAATTGATGAATTTGATAAAATAATTCCTGTTAGTCCTCCTAAAGTAAAAAGGAAAATGAATCCTAAAGTTCATAGTATTGATGGGGTGAAAATTAATTTATTTCCATATATTGTTGCTATTCATCTAAAAATTTTAATACCTGTTGGAATTGCAATAATTATTGTTGCTGATGTAAAATAAGCTCGTGTGTCTACATCTATTCCTACTGTAAATATATGGTGAGCTCAAACAATAAATCCTAATAATCCGATTCTTGATATTGCGTAAATTATTCCTAATGTACCAAAAGTTTCTTTTTTTCCTGATTCTTGAGAAATAATATGAGAAATTATACCAAATGCTGGTAAAATTAAAATATAAACTTCAGGATGACCAAAAAATCAAAATAAATGTTGATATAAGATGGGGTCTCCTCCTCCTGATGGGTCAAAAAAGGATGTGTTTAAATTTCGATCTGTTAATAGTATAGTAATTGCTCCTGCTAAAACAGGGAGGGAGAGTAATAATAATACAGCTGTTAATAAAACTGATCATGTAAATAATCTTATTCGTTCATTAGTTATTCCATTTATTCGTATATTTAAAATAGTTGAAATAAAATTAATTGCTCCTAAAATAGAAGAAATTCCTGCTAAATGTAAGGAAAAAATTGTTAAATCTACTGATGCTCCTGCATGTGAGGTGTTTCTAGATAATGGAGGGTAAACTGTTCATCCTGTTCCTGATCCTCTATTAATTAATCTTCTAGATAGTAATAAAGTTAATGAAGGGGGTAGGAATCAAAATCTTATATTATTTATTCGTGGGAAAGCTATATCAGGTGCTCCTAATATAAGAGGAATTAATCAATTTCCAAACCCTCCAATTATAATTGGTATTACTATAAAAAAAATTATTAAAAAGGCGTGGGATGTAATAATTGTGTTATAAGTTTGATCATTATTAATTAGTGAATTTGTTGAACTTAGTTCTCTACGAATAATTAATCTTATGGATAAACCAATTATTCCTGATCAAAATCCAATAATGAAGTATAGTGTTCCAATATTTTTATGATTTGTAGATAAAAATCATTTATTCAATAAAATGGCTGAATATTAGGCGATAAATTGTAAATTTATTTATAGAATTTGAAAATTCTTTTTATTAATATTAAATTATTTTTGTTATTAATATTAAAAATAATATTAACGTTAATATTAAGTTAATTATATAAAAATTAAATTTGTCAGAGTTTAAATTTTTATTAATTTTATTCATTCATTTAATATTTATTTTATTTAATAATAATGAAGAGGTAAATGGGGTAATATAAATTGAAATAATTAATAGTGTTAAAATAATTATTAAAAATGCTTCAATAAATAAATTATTTTTAATTATTAAAATTAAAATTATTAATTTAGGTAAGAATCCTAAAAAAGGGGGGATTCCTCCTAGTGATAAGAAAGTTGAATTTATAATTAATTTAATTATTTTGTTGTTGTTGATTTTAAATATATGATTTAAATTAATTATATTAAATTTATTTAAATTTAAACAAATAGAAATATTAATTAATGAATAAAATAAGAAGTATATTATTATTATTTTTAAACTAAATAATATTCTTATTATTAATCATCCTAAGTGATTAATTGATGAGAAAGATAGGATTATTTTAAAGGAAGTTTGATTTATGGATAAAAGAGAACCATAAATTGATGATAAAATAGCAGATATAAAAATTATTGATAAATTAGGTACTTGAATTATTAAAATTATTGGTGCAATTTTTTGTCAAGTTAATAAAATTAAACAATTTATTCACCTTAAATTATTTATAATTTTAGGAATTCATCAGTGGAAAGGAGCTCCTCCTAATTTTATAATTAATCTTATTAATATTACTCTTGTAATTAAATTATTATTTAATCTTATTTTAATATTTTTTATATTTAATATTATTATAATTAAAATTGAGGAGGAGACTGATTGGATAATAAAATATATTATTATAGAAGGAGCTGTAGGTAAATGATTTTTATTATTTATTATTAAAGGGATAAATCTTATTATATTTATTTCTAATCCTATTCAAGCTCTTAATCATGAAGATGAATTTATTACAATAAATGTTCTAAAAAAAAGTATTAAGTATAAAATAAAATTAATATTTTTATTTTTAAAATTTTTGTTATTTATTGAGATATTTATTTTAAATATTAATGAAAGTAAAATTAATAATACATGCTTTATTCTATCAGAATAACTCTTTTTCAGACATTTCATTAATTTAACATAAAAAGAAAAAAATTAATATTTTTATTGATGAGGTATGAACCCATTAGCTTTTTTAGCTTACCTTTTTATTAATATTGTTATTATTGGTGTATTGATGCACGAAAAGTTTTGAATTTTTAAGAGATAATTTAATTTTATTATAATAAATTAACATAAATTAAGATTTAATAAAAAATTTATTATTTTTAATTTTGAAGATTAATAGTTGTTTTTAACTTAAAATCTTAAAATAAAAATTTTAATATAATATATGTATATTTTATTAGACTTGCAATCTATTGTTTTAAATAAACTATAAAATT